AATATAATAAATAGTTTTTGGTGTTAAGCACAATAAATTTTGATTTTATAGGTAATAATTAATTTTATTAAAACTAATAAAAGTGTAATAAATATACACATAATTTATCCTATCAAGATAACCCTTTTCTCAGGCATTTTATTATATATATATATATATGTGTATATATTTCTAAATATAATTAAAGTATGAATACATTTTTTATTTAAATAAGGGGCACGTAATATGAATTTCATTTAATTAATCTAATTAAAGTATACTGAAAGAATTTTAATTTAAGACAAAGTTTCATTTATAAGTGAATCATAACAAAAAAAAATTAAAGAAAAAATGTTCCTTCATTAAATATAACCAAGTATATAACAAATTTTCCGCCGGCGGAAAATATAAGAACTTATATATTTACAATTACATATAAAAAGATAACGCATAGGTATGAAATCGGTTTTCATTTCCTTTTATTTCTTTATAAGGAATAAAAAATAAAGAAATAAAAGGTAAGTAGAATTTAAACATGGTTTTTAAAGAAAAAGTTTTTAATAGTCTTTATATATTAAATTTATAAAATATAAAAAAAATATAGAAGAAAGTTTTTTTTTATTTTCATTAATATGAAATAAGTTATTAATTTTTAAACTTGGCGATGCTTGTGCCAGCCGCCGCGGTTATACAAGCAAGTTAATTTTTCTTTTTCTATTAAGAAAAAGAAAATTAATTTAGTAATAATTTTTATAGGTGAAATTAAAAAATTTAAAGTTTTTGTTAATTTGTTTCTTAAAAATTTATTTAATAAACTAGGATTAGATACCCTATTATTATAAGCTTTATTTTGTTAGTATATATAATTTATGAAATCAAAAAGTTTTGGCGGTATTTTAAGCTTTTTAGAGGAATTTGCTCTATAATGGATAAAACCCCTAAATCTTACTTAATCTTGTTAAGTTCAGTTTGTATACCACTATGATTAATTATATTGAATAATTAATTATTACAATTTTTTATTTTAAAAAGAAAATTAAGTCAAGGTGCAATTTAAGATTATGAATGAAGTGAATTACATTGATTTTTATAAGTTTAATAAGTTGAAATATAAAATATTAGGATTTAAAAGTAAATAAAAAATATTATGTTTTATTGAATAAAGCTCTAAAATATGCACATATCGCCCGTCGCTCTCTTTTAAGAGATAAGTCGTAACAAAGTAAAAATACTGGAAAGTGTTTTTTGAGATGAAATCATAAGTGATGTTTCATTTACAATGAAAATTAGTTTTATTAAACCATTTCAATTTAGAAAAAAAAATAATATATAGTTAGAAATTATAAGTTTTGTTAATTATTATATTAAAGAAAAAATAAAATTATATTTAGTACTGAAAAGGAGAATTGAAAAATTTTAAAATTTTAAAATTTTAAAAGTAATTTTTATGTACCTTTGGCATAAGGGTTTTTTAAAAAAAATTAAAAATTTATATTTCCCGAAATTATTTTGATCTATTTTGTATAAAGTTTTAATTTGTTATAAATAATTAATTAATATAAAAATAGAAATGAAATTTTTTTCAAAAATAATGATATCTGGTTATTAAAATAAGATTTTATATCTATCTATAAAATATAAAATTTGTTAAATAATTATTATAGAAAAGTTAAGTAGGGATAAGCTTACTTAATTTATTATAATTAATTTTTTTTTATTAAAAAAGGAATGATATTTTCTTGTTTTTGTAATAAAAAATTTCTTTAAAAAAAAGAAAATTTAATTTAATTTAGTAATTAATTTAATTATAAATTTATAAAAAAATGAAAAAATTAGTATAAGATTATAAAATTATTTTTTTTTTTATTAATTAAAAGTAAAATGTTTTTTATTTAATTATTAAAAAGGAATTCGGCAAAATTTATTAAGTTGGCTGTTTATCAAAAACATTTCATTTTGTATTTATAAAATGTATTATCTGCTCAATGAATTTTAAATTGCTGTGGTATTTTGACTATACGAAGGTATTGAAATAAGGCTTTAAATGAGTGCTAAGAGAATGATAGAACAATTTAAATCTGTCTTTTTAATAAAAATAGAAGTTAACTTTTTATGTGCGGAGGCAAAAATAGATTTAAGGGACAAGAAGACCCTATGAATTTTATTATTTTTATTTTTAAAAATAATAATAAAAATAATTAGTTGGGGCGACTAAAAAAGAATAAGAATCTTTTTGTTATAGTTTTAAGTTTGATCCAATAATATTGATTAAATGAATAAAATACTCTAGGGATAACAGCGTTATAATTTTAGATAGCTCATATTGAAAAAATTGATTGCGACCTCGATGTTGGATTAGGATACTTATTTAATGAAGAAGTTAAATAAAGGAGTTTGTTCAACTTTTAAATTCCTACATGATCTGAGTTCAGACCGGCGTAAGCCAGGTTGGTTTCTATCTTTATTTTAAAATATTTTTAATTAGTACGAAAGGAATATTAAAAAATAATAATTTATTATTAATTATTTTCATTTAAAAAATATTATTTTTGTGTTTATTTTAGAAAAATTAGTTGATATTTTATTAAAATAAAATATTAAAAGATAAGATTTTTTTTATAATATGATAACATTTTTTATTTAAATAAGGGGCACGTAATATGAATTTCATTTAATTAATCTAATTAAAGTATACTGAAAGAATTTTAATTTAAGACAAAGTTTCATTTATAAGTGAATCATAACAAAAAAAAATTAAAGAAAGAATGTTCCTTCATTAAATATAACCAAGTATATAACAAATTTTCCGCCGGCGGAAAATATAAGAACTTATATATTTACAATTACATATAAAAAGATAACGCATAGGTATGAAATCGGTTTTCATTTCCTTTTATTTCTTTATAAGGAATAAAAAATAAAGAAATAAAAGGAAAGTAGAACTACTTCTTTTATTGTTTTTAAATATCTAATTTAGCAAAATATAATGTATCAAATTTAGAATTTGAGGATGGGTTACCAATTAGTATATTTATAATTAAAGTGGCAGAATATATTGCGAGGAATTTAAGCTTCCTTTATGGATTTCCCTTTAATAATGTTATGTTATTTAAGATATATTTTTTTAATTGTATGTGTATTAGTGAGAGTTGCTTTTTTTACTTTAATAGAACGTAAGATTTTAGGTTACATTCACTTACGAAAAGGACCAAACAAGGTTGGAATAAATGGTTTATTCCAACCTTTTAGAGATGCTATTAAACTTTTTAGAAAAGAAATAAATTTTATATTATATATTAATACATTAATATATTTATTTTCGCCAATATTAGCGTTAATTTTAATAATAATATTATGATTTTTATATTATTGGGAATACACTCAATTTTTTTTTGAATATGGTTTAGTTATTTTGTTATGTATTTCAAGTTTAAGTGTTTATGTAATTTTATGAGGAGGATGATCATCAAATTCTAAATATTCTTTGTTAGGGGCGTATCGGGGTGTTGCTCAGGTTATTTCTTATGAGGTGAGAATGGCTATAATTTTAATTAGAATAGTTTTTTTTTGTGAAAGTTTTAATATTAGAAAAGTATTAGAATTTCAGGAACTTTTTTATTTATTATTTGGTTACATTAGATTATTTATTATTTGGTTAATTACTTGTTTTGCTGAAACCAATCGTTCTCCATTTGATTTATCAGAAGGTGAGTCTGAATTAGTTTCAGGATTTAATATTGAATATGGTTCTTGGGGATTTGCTGTGTTATTTATGGCTGAGTATGGAAATATAATTTTTTTTAGTTTAATTAGTTCTTATTTATTTATAGGTGGAGAGGGTATTTTATTTATTAAAACTATGCTAATTATAATATTATTTGTGGTGGTTCGAGGAACTCTTGTTCGTTATCGTTACGATAAATTAATAATAATAGCTTGAAAAGTAATTTTACCTTTTAGAATTTTAATAGTTATTATAAACTTTTTATTAAAAAACATTTTCATAAGATTAATTTGTATCAATTTTAGAAAAAGATTATTAGAAAAATTTTTCTTTTTTATATTTTCAAAATATATACTTATTATAGTTAAATAATCTAAATTAATGGAATAATAATAAAGAATATAAAATAAATTATGGTTAGAATTTGGCTTATTAAAATAAATGGTATTTCAACAGGGCAAGCTCCTAAGTATGTTAAGATAATAAATGTATTAACAAATATTCAAAATATAATTTTTTTAAATGGATAAAAGTAAAAAGAAGAAAATTTGTTATTTATAGTAAGAGGTAAAGTAATAATAATGAGAATTGAAAAAATTAAGGCAATTACTCCTCCTAGTTTATTAGGAATTGAACGTAAAATAGCATATGCAAATAAAAAATATCATTCAGGTTGAATATGGGGAGGAGTAATTAAAGGGTTAGCTATAGAAAAATTTTCTGAATCAGTTAATAAATAAGGATAAATTATAACAATAATAGAAAATATAAATAAGACAATTAATATTATATTAATATCTTTGACGGTAAAATATGGATGGAAAGGAATTTTATCAATATTAAGGTGAACACCTAATGGATTAGAAGACCCTTTTTCATGTAATAATAAAATATGAATAATTACAAGAATAGTAATTAAAAAAGGTAGCAAAAAATGAAGGGAAAAAAAACGATTTAATGTTCTATTATCAACAGAAAATCCCCCTCAAATTCATTGGGTTATTATGGTCCCTACATAAGGAATTGCTGTTAAAAGATTAGTAATAACTGTTGCTCCTCAAAAAGATATTTGTCCTCAAGGAAGAACATAACCTAAAAAGGCTGTTGCCATTAATATGAAAAGAATGGTTAATCCTGAAGCTCAAAGTTTGAAGAAAAAAAAAGATGAATAGTAGATACCTCGCCCAATATGAAGATAAATTATAATGAAAAATAATGATGCCCCATTTGCATGAATTGAGCGAATTATTCAACCATTATTTACATCTCGTGTAATGTGACTTATTATGTTGAATGCTGTAGTAATATCTCTAGAAAAATTTATTGCTAAAAATAAACCAGTAAGGATTTGAATTCCAAGACATATTCCTAATAATGAACCTATATTTCATATATAGGAAATGTTGGATGGAGTAGGAAGATTAATAATGGGATTAATAATTTTAAATTTATTCATTAGTTTAAATATAAAGTTTTATAGGAGCTTTAGAAGATTCAATAATTATTATTACTACAATTAGTGTTAATAATAAGTAAATTATTATAAATAAAAGCCAACTAATTGACGGCGGAAAAAATAAATTATTTATAGAACTTGTTGAAAAATTAATTTGGTTTGATATATTAAAATTAATAATTATACTAAATATAATCAAAAAAATTATTTTTTTTTTAAAAATTATTTTTTTATTAGGAATTAATCTAATTAAATAAAGAAACAGAATTAGTATTCCTCCAAGAATTAATAAAATTAAAATTAATGATAATCACATTATTTTTAAAAATTTTATTGTTATAATAGAAAGTATAATAGTTGTTGAAATAATAATAATTAATATAGTTATTGGATGATTAAATAGAAAAAAACATAAAATTAAAAAATTTAAAAACAAAAATATATCAGAAAATAGTATTATATAGTACATAAATTTTGGAGATTTAAAGAGGTTTTCTTTTCTGAAGTTATAAGATAAAATCAATTTTGGTTTACAAAACCAACATTTTTATATTAAATTATTATAACATTATTAATTTTAATTAATGATAGAAATTTCATTTATAATATATATAGTAGGTATATTAGTTTTGTTAGTTAATCGAAGTCATGTAATAATTATTTTATTATGTTTTGAGTATATATATTTAGGTGTTTTTATGTTAATAGTTTTTAATTTGATTTTTTTCTCTTTAATTAAAGTAATTTTTTATTTAATTATTATTGTTTGTGAAGCTAGTTTAGGTTTAGGAATACTAGTTTCAATAAATTTTTTTTATGGAAATGATAAATTATCTTCAATAATTTTAATAAAATGTTAAAAATTTTAATAATATTTTTATTGATAATTTGTTTTGTAAGGAAATTATCAGGTTTAGATATAATATTGTGAATTATAATAATTTTTTTTTTTTTTTTTTTTTCTAGTTTTATAAAAGGCTGAGTTTTTTATGATAGAATAATGTTGGGGGGAGACTTGATAAGAATAGGTTTAATAATATTAACTATTTGAATAATTTATTTAATAATAATGTCTAGAATTTTTGATGGGTTATGGAACAATAAAATATTTATAATTTATTTAGGTTTAATATCTTTTTTTTTATTTATATGTTTTTTTTCATTGAATTTATTAAGTTTTTATTTTTTTTTTGAAAGTGTTTTATTTCCTATTATTATGATTATTTTTAATTGAGGAAACCAACCGGAACGTCTTCAAGCAGGGATGTATATATTATTATATACACTATTTGGGTCATATCCTTTATTAATTATTATAATAATAAATGGTGGATTTTCTTTAAATTATTTTTATATAAGAGTTATGGACTTTAGAGTTGGTTATGGATTTTATTTAATAATTTTAGGGTTTTTGGTTAAGGTTCCAATATTTATATTACATTTATGATTACCTAAGGCTCATGTTGAGGCTCCTATTTCAGGATCTATAATTTTGGCTGCCGTGTTATTAAAATTGGGAATTTATGGTTTATATCGATTTAATGCAATTTATATAAAGGAGTTAATAGGAATGGGAGATTTAATTGTTGTGTTATCTGTATTGGGGGGTATATTAATTGGTGTAATATGTTTATTTCAGGTTGATGTAAAGGCTTTGATTGCTTATTCATCTGTATGTCATATAGGGGTTGTATTAGGGGGTAGATTGAGAATAAGATTTTGAAGATCTTATGGAAGTTTATTATTAATAATTGGTCATGGTTTATGTTCTTCTGGCTTATTTTGTTTAGCTAATTTTATATATGAGCGGTTTTTTACTCGAAGTGTAATATTATTAAAAGGAATTGGAAAAGTTTTTCCTAATTTATCTTTATGATGATTTTTTATAAGAGTTGCTAATATGTCTGCCCCACTTAGAATAAATTTATTTGGAGAAATTTTTTTAATGGGAAGATTAATTAAGTATAGATTTTGATTGATGTTACCTTTAGGTATAATTTCTTTTGTAAGAGCTGGGTACTCTCTATATGTATATAGTTATACTCAACATGGGGAAGGATGAATAATTTTTTCTATTAAAAGAATTGAAATACGGGAATATATAATTATAATATTTCATTTTTTTCCAATAATTATTTGACTTTTTAAAATGGAATGTTTTTTAACTTGGGTTTACTTAATTAGTTTATTAAAAATAATAATTTGTGGAATTATAGATGTTACATACATTAAGTAATTTTTATAAAATGAGGCTTTTTTTTAATATTTATAAGTTTTTTGACAATGTATATATTTTTTTTTGTTTTATTTTCAAATAGGATTTTTATTATTGAGTATATTTTATATTCTTTAATAAATTTAGAAATAAAAATTTATTTTTTAGTTGATTGAATTTCAATATTATTTCTTTTTGTTGTTTTATTTGTTTCTTCTATAGTTGTTATTTATAGTGATAGTTATATATTTATAGAAATAAATAAAAATTATTTTTGTTTAATAGTTTTATTATTTGTTTTGTCGATAGTTTTGTTAATTTTATGCCCTAATGTGATTATGATTATTTTAGGATGGGATGGATTAGGATTAGTTTCTTATTTATTAGTAATTTACTATCAAAGGAAAGATTCATATAATTCAGGAATAATTACAGTAATAAGAAATCGTGTAGGAGATGTAGCTATTTTATTAGCTTTAGTTTTTTTAATAAATTTTGGATGTTATGATATAATTATATATAATAAAATTTATTTATTTTGTGGAATTTTAGTAATTATTGCTGGAATAACAAAAAGTGCTCAAATTCCTTTTTCATCTTGATTACCGGCAGCAATGGCTGCCCCTACTCCAGTTTCTTCATTAGTTCATTCATCAACTTTAGTAACTGCTGGAATTTATTTATTAATTCGTTTTAATTTTTTATTTAAAGTAGGATTATTTTCTGAAATATTATTTTTTTTTTCTAGATTAACTTTATTTATAGCGGGGGTAGGAGCAAATTTAGAAATAGATTTTAAAAAAATTATTGCTTTTTCTACTTTAAGTCAATTAGGTTTGATTATAATAATTTTATCTTTAGGAAAAGTTGAATTTGCTTTTTTTCATCTTTTAATACATGCTTTATTTAAGTCAATGTTATTTTTGTGTGCAGGATTAGTTATTCATAATATAGGTGGAGTTCAAGATTTGCGTTATTTAGGAAATTTTTTTTCTTATAGTCCTTTAATTTGTGGTTGTATAGGTTTAGCAAGAATATCATTATTTGGTTTTCCTTTTATGGGGGGTTTTTATTCAAAGGATTTAATTTTGGAATACGTGTATATAAGAGAAGAAAATATAATTTATTTATTATTATTAATTGTCAGAACAGGTTTAACTGTAATATATTGTATACGAATAATATATTATGTTGTATGAAAGGGTATTATAATAAGTTTATATTATAGAGTAGATTTAGATAAAAAAATAGTTTTTCCTATTTATATATTAAGATTAAGAGTAATTTTATTAGGTAATATGTTAAGATGATTGATATTTTCTTATGAGGAATTAATTGTTTTATCAAATTTTTCAAAATTATTTAATTTGGTTTTAGTAGTGTTTATAGTTATAGTGTTTTTTGTTATATATGTTAATAAAATTAAAGGATTTAGAATGGGAAATATTTATGTTTTTTTAAGAAATATATGATTTATATCTTTTTTAACTAGATATATTTTCTTATTTTTTTATAAAAAAATAAGAAAATGCAGGGAATATGATTGAATGTGGATAGAAGAGTTTGGTCCTAGGATATTGTTTAATTCAATAAAAAGAGGTAGAAAAATAAGACAGTGATTTCAAAATAATTATTTAAATTCAATATTATTAATTTTTATTAGGTATATTATTATTGTTTTAATAATATTTTAATTTTCCTTATAGTTTATTTTAGAAAAAAAATATTACACTGAAAATGTAAAGAAAAAAATTTTTAAGGAAATTTTTTTAGATTTAAAATCATTTTAACAATGAAAATGTTATGTGTTGTTTACACTATAAAAAAGATTAAATGATTTTATCATTTTTATTAGATTAGAAGTCTAATTTAGTTAATCTTATTGTATTTAATAGGTGATTACAATGAATTCATTAACAGTGAATAGCCTCTGAAATTTTGGCTTCTATTAAAAAATAGAATTTTTTTTCTAAGATCAGGTCGAAACTGATTGCAAATTAATCGCTTTATTTTAAATTAGAAAAGGGAAGCGCCAATTTCTAAATGCAAATTAGATTTTATTAATTTAAATACTTTTCTATTTTATTCATTCAAGTATACCTTTGTTTCATTCATATAATAATCCTAGTATAATAATTATTATGATAATTGTAATAGAAATTGAATAAATTATTTTTTTTCTTATAATAAAAGGAAAGGGAAGAATTAAAATAATTTCAATATCAAAAATTAAAAAAATAATAGCAATTATAAAGAATTTAAGTGAAAATGATATACGTGAAATTGAAAAGGGATCAAATCCGCATTCAAATGGTGATAATTTTTCTTTATTTATAAATTTATTTTTAGTTAAAGTTATAGAAATAATTATAATAATTAAAGGAATAATAAAAATTGTTAGTATTTTAATTACTATATCAAATAAGATTTTATAATTGGAAATTATATGTATTTTTTATACTAATATAGTAGTAAATTCATCAGTATATGAATGTAAATAAAAATAGTCATACTACGTCTACAAAATGTCAATATCATGCTGCTGCTTCAAATCCAAAATGGTGAGATGATGATAAATGGTTTTTATTAATTCGAATTAATGTTACTAATAAAAAGGTAGTTCCAATAATTACATGAATACCATGAAATCCTGTTGTAACAAAAAAGGTGGTACCAAAAATTCTATCTCTAATAGAAAATTGAGCTTGGGAATATTCCCAAGCTTGTAAAATAGTAAATAAAATTCCTAATAAAATGGTAATTAATAAAGCCTTATATGTTTCATTAAAGTTATTATTTATTAAACTATGATGAGCTCATGATACTGAAATTCCTGATGAAATTAAAATGGTAGTATTAAGTAAAGGAATTTCAAAGGGGTTAAAAGGAATAATATTTTGAGGAGGTCAAATACTTCCTAATTCAATATTAGGGGATAATATACTATGGAAAAATGCTCAGAAAAATGAAATAAAAAAAAAGATTTCAGAAACAATAAAGAGAATTATTCCTAATTTTAAACCTCAAATAACATTAGAAGTATGATTTCCTTGAAATGATGCCTCTCGGGACACATCTCGTCATCATTGTATCATTGATAAAAGAAGAAGAATTAAAGAAAAGGGGGTTATAATAGAAAATTTATAATGAAGTATTTGAATAATTCTAATTATTATAGTAAAAGTTGTAATGGCTCTAGTTAAAGGTCAAGGTCTTTTGTCAACTATATGAAAGGGGTGAAATATCATTAGTTTAAATTTCATTAGTATAAAGGGATACGAGTGTAATGAAAACATATCTTTGAATTAAAGCTACAGCTGATTCTAAAAATATTAATGCAATTATAATTGGAATAATTATAATAAATATTTGATTATAATTATAAGGAATAGATGTGAGAAGATGAATTAATAAATGTCCACTAATTATATTTGCGGATAAACGAACTGATAAAGTAATTGGTCGAATTACATTTCTAATAGTTTCGATTAAAACTATAAAAATAGTTAATATGCCTGGTGATCCTATAGGAACTAAATGAATTATTATTTTATTAAAATGATTAATTCATCCATAAAATATTAGTGAAATTCAAATAGGAAAAGCAAAAGCTATAGAAAATATAATATGTCTTGAAGCTGTAAATACATAAGGAATTAGGCCTAATGAGTTTGATAACATAATAATTGTAAATAAAGAAATTAGAATAAATAAAAATTTTTGATTTTTATTTGATAAATTAGCTTTTATTTCAATTGAAATAAATTTAAATATTATTTTTCAAACTATTTGAATTCGAGAAGGTATAATTCAAAATGGGGCAGGAATAATAATAATTCTTAAAATAGTAATTCAATTTATTCTTATTATGGAAGAAGTAGAAGGATCAAAAATAGAAAATAAATTTATTATCATTTAAATATTTTATTGTTTTTACATTTATTTACAAATGTTGTTTTAAGTGAAGTTATTGGAAAAAAAAAAATTAAGGCTGAAACAAAAATAAATAATAAAGAAAAAGTAAGAGTTATGAATATTCAATTTATTGGAAATAATTGTGGTATTAATAAACACTTATTGTAATTTTAGAATGACATTCTAATGTTATTTGTTTTAACTAGTTTATTGTCATTGAAAGTATAAATACTATGAATTGGTTTAAGAGACCATTGCTTAAATTTTCAGCCATTCAATGAAAAATTTTTTAATCATTTAATGAAATTATTAATTGAAGTTACTTCTAGGGTAATTGGTATAAATCTATGATTTGCTCCACAAATTTCAGAACATTGACCAAAAAATAATCCGGGGCGATTAGATAAGGATGATAATTGATTTAGTCGTCCTGGAACAGCGTCTATTTTTATTCCTTGTGATGGAATAGTTCATGAATGAATTACATCAGCTGAAGTAATTATATATTTAATATTTATATTAAAAGGAATAATAAGACGATTATCTACTTCTAGTAGGCGAAAAGTATTAAGAGATATATCAGAGGAAGGAATTATAAATGAATCAAAATCAATATTAAAATCTGAATATTCATAGGATCAGTATCATTGATGCCCAATTACTTTAATTGTAATGGAGGAGGAAAATGATTCGTCAAGAAGATATAATAGTCGAAGAGAAGGAAAGGCAATAAAAATTAAAGTAATTGCTGGAATAATAGTTCAAACGGTTTCGATTTCTTGGCCTTCTATTAAGAATCGTGAAGTAAAAGTATTTAATAAAATATTAGAAATTATGTAAAAAGTAATAATTGTAATTATTATAATAATTAATATGGAATGATCATGAAAAAAAATTATTTGTTCCATAATTGGGGAATTTCTATCTGAAAATATAATGTTTGATCATGTTATCATTAGTTTTTAATTAAAATATTATTTTGATTAAATGTATGTTCTGAAGGTGGAAAATTAATTTGTCATTCTTGAGAGGAATTAGGGAATTGAGAGACTATAATGATTCGTTTGCAAATAATTCTTTCCCATAAAATTATAATAAAAAATAATACACTAATAGCTGAAATTATTCTTCCCAGTGAAGAAATTATATTTCATTTAGTAAAAAAATCTGGATAGTCAGAATATCGTCGAGGTATTCCTCTTAACCCTAAAAAATGTTGAGGGAAAAATGTTAAATTAACTCCAATAAATATTGTATAGAATTGAATTTTTAATCATAAAGAATTTATATTTAAACCAAAAAATAAAGGAAATCAATGAGTAATTGAACCTATAATTGCAAAAACAGCTCCTATAGAAAGAACGTAATGAAAATGAGCTACAACATAATAAGTATCATGAAGAATAATGTCAATAGATGAATTTGATAAAATAATTCCTGTTAATCCTCCTAATGTAAAAAGAAATAAAAAACCCAATGTTCATAAAATTGAGGAATTAAATTCAATGTTGGATCCATGAAGGGTAGCTAATCAACTAAAAATTTTAATTCCTGTGGGAACGGCAATAATTATAGTAGCTGCTGTAAAATATGCTCGAGTATCTACGTCTATACCTACTGTGAATATGTGGTGTGCTCAAACAATAAACCCTAAAAATCCAATGGCTAGTATAGCATAAATTATACCTAAATTTCCAAAAGGTTCTTTTTTTCCAGTATGAAAACAAATAATATGAGAAATTATTCCAAATCCAGGTAAAATTAAAATATAAACTTCGGGATGACCAAAAAATCAAAATAAGTGTTGATAAAGAATAGGATCCCCACCTCCTCTAGGATCAAAAAATGAGGTATTGAAATTTCGATCTGTTAAAAGTATAGTAATGGCCCCGGCTAATACAGGAAGAGATAAAAGAAGAAGAATAGCAGTAATTAATACTGATCAAACAAATAAAGGTATACGTTCCAAAGTTAAGGCATTAGATCGTATATTAATAATAGTAGTAATAAAATTAATAGCCCCTAAAATGGAAGAAATACCGGCTAAGTGGAGGGAAAAAATGGCTATGTCAACTGATGCCCCAGAGTGGGCAATATTTGAAGATAAGGGAGGATAAACAGTTCAGCCTGTCCCTGCCCCACTTTCTACAAGGGAAGAATTTAAAAGAAGAAAAATAGAAGGGGGAAGTAGTCAAAATCTTAAATTATTTATTCGGGGAAAAGCTATATCAGGAGCTCCTAATATTAAAGGAATTAATCAGTTTCCAAATCCCCCAATTATTACTGGTATAACTATAAAAAAAATTATAATAAAGGCATGAGCAGTTACAATAACATTATAAATTTGATCATTACCAATTAATGATCCAGGTTGTCCTAATTCAGTTCGAATAAGAATTCTTATAGATATTCCTACTATTGTGGATCATCTTCCAAAAATTAAATATATTGTTCCAATGTCTTTATGATTTGTAGAGAAAAGTCATCGCGGTAAAATGGCCGATTAAGGTGATAAATTGTAAATTTATTAATGAATTATATTCTTTTACTAATTTTTAATCTTATATTTTATAATAAAATATTAAATTGCAAATTTAAAGAAGAAAGTTTCTAAGATTTAAATTTTTAAATTTAATTTATGCTTTGAAGGCAAATAGTTTTTTTAACTTAAAATCTTATAATATTTGAATAAAAGGAAAAATTAATATAAAAATTAAAGTATTAATAAAAAAAAAGAATAAAGATTTAATAGAAAAATTGTTATAGTTTTTAAAAATAGAATTAAAAAATATAATTATTGGGAATATAATTCGTGTATAAAAATATATATTTCCTAATGAAGAAGGAATTAAAATTAATAAAATTCATGGGATTTTATTAATAATAATTAAAATTCTAAATATTTTTATAAAAAAACCTAAAAATGGAGGAAGACCAGCTAAAGAAAGAAAAGTAGAGAATAATTGAAGTTTATTTTGTTCAGATATTTTTTTTATATGAATATTATTAATTAAGTTAATAAAATTTATTTTTATAAAAATTATGATTTTTATAATAATTATAGAATACAAAAAAAAATAAATAATTCAAAAATGTTGATTAATTAAAATTAAAGTTATTATTCATCTTAAATGGGCAATGGATGAAAAAGCTAAAATTTTTCGAAGAGAAGTTTGGTTAAATCCCCCAAAAGTACCAATTAAAGCTGATAAAATAATAAAAATAATAATTTTTTGATTATTAAAATTAGATAAAATTTGAAGAGGAATTATTTTTTGAAAAGTAGATAATAAAAAAAATGATTTTATTGAAATATTTTCTCTAATTTGGGGAAATCATATATGAAAAGGAGCTGAGGCTATTTTAATTAAAATAGTTAATATAATAATATAAAAATAAATTAAAGTTGAAGTAATATGATATAAAATTGAGGAAATTAAAAATATTGATGAAGCTAAAGATTGAATAATAAAATAATTAATTATTCTATTACAAGATAAAAAATTTTTTGAATTTATTAATGGAATAAATACTATTATATTAATTTCTATAGAAATTCAAAATGAAAATCAAGAATTAGTAGAAAATCTTATAATAATAGATATTCCTAGAATTCAAAAAAGAATTATATTTAATATATTAATTAATAAAGGAATAATAATCATTTTTGGGGTATGAGCCCACTAGCTTATATATTTTAGCTTACTTTATA